TCTATAGGAATAAAAAATTCCTTTCCAATTTCATATTTATCAACAACAACTTCTCTTATCATTTATCCCCTTATCATCTATCCCATAGATCTATTACAAATTCATGAATCGTACTATGGATTTTTCTATTTCATTTCAACGGTATAATGATTATTCCATCCCTTTTCTTTCCTCCTTGGATCATAACCAAATCAAAATTTCTCGAGTTATAAGAATCCATAGTAAAATAAAGTCCTTGGTTATTCAACTTAGATGAAATAGTAATAGTTCTGCTCATTTGTATACTACGAAATTTATATGAAATTCAATCTGATTCAAAAGTCTCCTATCTCTCTTTGTCCGAAAAGAATACAATTTGAGCGGAAGGTACATATCTTTTTAGTTAGAATTTTTCTTTTTTTATGTTATTCTGTAATGTACAGTTCCTTTGTTTGTGGGATCATTTTCCCCGAGCCGAGGGGGTAATGAGAAGAATTATAGAATGGATTGCTAATTATGCCTAGATCTCGGATAAATGGAAATTTTATTGATAAGACCTCTTCGATTATAGCCAATATTTTATTACGAATAATTCCGACAACTTCAGGAGAAAAAAAGGCATTTACCTATTATAGAGATGGTGTGATTTGATTCTTTTTTCTTGTGTTTTTTTTTTTTTAGCCCTCATTTCATTCTTACGAGAAAAGACGTGGTTCGGAATAGAAAGAACCCAATTTTTGAAATAAAGTTACGCTTAGTGAAGGTAAAGTTTGGAGATAGAACAATTCCTTCTGTCGTGTATCCTCGATTGATCCAGCCTCAGATACTTTAATTTACTTTAAATATCGATTTTAGTATTGAACAAAAGGTTACACCTATAGGTTCTGTATTGCGGGGCAATCCTACTCCAATAGTACCAATAGGCGGCATAGGGGAAGAAGCACTACACTAGGAATCAACAACACGAAAACTTTGTTATTTTGTTATAAATTGCTCTTTTCCTTATCGGTATCGGGCCTAACAAGAATGGTTGGGACAACAAACATCCATCTCGTTCGTACTTTGGATACCCGTATAACCATCAAAGATCGTTGAAGTGACTAATTCCTGGAAATAGTAGGCGTTGAGGACAAAGAAATCGTTGGAGTTACCATGTCTATCTAGCACTAATATGATTGGTGTTAAGAAAAAAAACCTCTTGCGGGAAGGCTGGCTAGAGATTTCTTGTAAAAATACCAGCTCCTGTCAGTTCATAATAAGAATAGGGAATTTTGGATTCCATGGATTATTCCCCTTAGTACTATGCACAGAAGGGGGGAGCCGTATGAGATGAAAATCTCACGTACGGTTCTGGAGCGGAGATTTTTTGAATAAAATGAACGACCGTAACGGATGTCGGCTCAATCCGAAGGAAATTATGCGGAAGCTTTACAGAATTATTATGAAGCTACGCGACCAGAAATTGATCCCTATGATCGAAGTTATATACTCTATAACATAGGCCTTATACACACAAGCAACGGGGAGCATACAAAGGCTTTGGAATATTATTTCCGGGCACTAGAACGAAACCCATTCTTACCACAAGCTTTTAATAATATGGCCGTGATCTGTCATTACGTGCGACTATCTCCACTATAGAAAGAAGGAAAAAAAGATCAAATTGGCTAGTCAATACTAGAAAAAAATAGGCTTTCTACATATGCATCGTCCAAAGCAACGATTTTTATCAGCTGTAGCAAGGAAAGAAACTTCATGATAACAAAAAAAAGGAAGAAAATAAGTACGGCCTACATATTATACTCTATGGATAAAGGATCGAATTGATAAAGAAAGCGCCGTAAAGATCAATTAGTGAGCTTTTGGGTTCGATACAATTAAGAACTGCTTACTTATGTCACGATATGGGATATAAAGTTAGGAATCAACTTATGTAATAGAGTCGATCCACTAAAGTATTGAGCAGCGGTGTAGCATCAGATCCCAAAGATAGTAAGTTCTTTTTTCTTATGGAAGAAAGTCTTTTTCAAAGATTCTATATAAATAAATTTCATATATGAAACCGAGATAGTTACCTTTCAGAAAATTATAACGATATAGGGGATATCTATGCTTCATTTTTCTGAAGGTGGGAGAAAAGCTAAAACTAATTAATTATTGATCAAAATTAGAATTTTAAACTTATGTAATTAACTTCTTCTGGTTAACCCAATAAAAATGGGATAGATTTATCATAAATCTAATTCAGTTAGCATAGGGTAAATTCAAATGAGACCGCAAAAAGAATTGATTGTTGAGCCGTATGAGGTAGGAAACTCTCAAGTACGGTTCTAAGGGAAGGAATTGACCCACCTATCCCAACCGGGGAGAACAGGCCATTCTGCAGGGTGATTCTGAAATTGCGGAGGCTTGGTCCGATCAAGCTGCTGAGTATTGGAAACAAGCTATAGCGCTTACTCCAGGTAATTATATTGAAGCACATAATTGGTTGAAGATCACGAGGCGTTTCGAATAAAAAAAA